TCCTGGCGCGGATATTGGCAGGAATTGATTGAAACTTTAGCATGGGCTCATGAACGCACACCTTTGGCTAATTTGATTCGATGGAGAGATAAGCCAGTGGCTCTTTCCATTGTGCAAGCAAGATTGGTTGGATTAGCCCACTTTTCTGTAGGTTATATATTCACTTATGCGGCTTTCTTGATTGCCTCTACATCGGGCAAATTTGGTTAATTCTTTACTTTATGTTATATGCCGTATCCGCGAGAATATCATATCTTTCGATGGGGAAGGGGGTATACCCCCTTCGATTTCTATTTCTACATCTAGGATCCGACTTGTACCATTGATAATAATAATAACTGAACCATTATGGCAAAGAAAAGTTTGATTCATAGGGAGAAGAAGAGGCAAAAATTGGAACAAAAATATCATTTGATTCGCCGATCCTCAAAGAAAGAAATAAGCAAGGTTCCGTCCTTGAGTGATAAATGGGAAATTCGTGGAAAGTTACAATCCTTACCGCGTAATAGTGCACCTACACGTCTTCGTCGACGTTGCTTTTCTACTGGAAGAGCGAGAGCTAACTATAGAGATTTTGGACTATCCGGACACATACTTCGTGAAATGGTTCAGACATGTTTGTTGCCGGGGGCAACAAGATCAAGTTGGTAAGGATTAAAATGTCACTTCATTTTTCTATTTCGTTCGATGATCGTAGATCATAGAGGGGCCCCTTGACTATTCTGTAGAAATAGGCTATACTATTTCTACAGGTATGGAAGAGGGGCGCATTCAATTCTTGTTTGTTCATTAGTTTCGTTTCTAGGGTTTCCTTTCATCGCGGGATAGAGCAGTCTGGTAGCTCGCAAGGCTCATAACCTTGAGGTCAGGGGTTCAAATCCCCTTCCCGCACCATTTTTTTTTTCAAAAAAAAAATGAGACTTTATTCTATATTTTTATTCTATCTTTATTTTTATTCTATTACTAGTAAATAGATTCTATTACTATTAACTAGTAATTAATTAATTAAGACTTTGCTTTTTGCTTTAGAGTGGGAGGTATTTATTATATTACAGTCAACTAGAACGAATCCTTTATCTTTTTAAATACATTACCCTGGGCGGATAGCGGGAATCGAACCCGCGTCTTCTCCTTGGCAAAGAGAAATTTTACCATTCAACTATATCCGCATTGTTCGTTCTTGATACAAAAGGTCTGGATAATATTTGGTCAGAGCTAGATCAGATACTCTTTTGAGGGCAATTTTTTTCAAATTCCATCAATAAATTAACAAATTAATATATTAAGAATTTGTTAATTATATTAACATATATTAAGATTCAAATAATTCAAATTCTATTTCTATTTTATTTATTTCAATTTAATATATCTAAATATTTGAAAATTTGAATTTAGTATATCTAAATATATAATACAAATATTATATATTTGTATTATATATTTGAATACAGTTGAATACAGATTTTTTTTGAATCCATTTTTCTTTTTTTTTTTTCATATTTGATTTCATTCATCATTCAAGTTCTATTTATTTAAGTTACAGATTACACAAGTTTGACTAATGAGCCCCCCCCCCCCCCTCCAATTTATTTGCATTTTTGGGGGGACTTATACTTATATTTTTTATTGAATTTTAATGTATCTCACAATCCGAAAAATTCGTGGAAGGGGTCGTTTTTGGATCTGGAATGAATAGATTCAAGAAATAAGAGAATTAAGGATACCCACCAGAAAAACTAATCCGATCCATAATGATGTACCAGAAAATACAATATTTTTATTACTCAACCAACCATCAGGAGAAGCGAATACAACAGGTACGCTAATCAATAAGATTGACGAAGTAGCAATTAATGCAAAAACAGCCAATTGGAAAGCAATAGTCATGTTTCTAATCCTCCAAGCTATCAACAAAAGAACTATACCCTTTAATCCCTCTATCATATCGACCAAACAAACAATTTGAATAAAGTACCACCCACATAGAGGGATTTTACCATGAATCCATTGATTCTATATGACTTATTTCCAACCCCTTTACCACTTTTATTTGGACATGAAATCGAAGGTGATTTTTTTGACTTCCTGTTCACAAATGGGCATGCTAGATCATGCATCTCATCTATCTATATATACAGATAGATCGACCTATAGATTCACACACAATATCTTTCTATACATGATAGTATCAACTCATATGGCCATGTTCTATTCGGTAGAATAAAATAGAAATTATCTCTTGGAGAGATGGCTGAGTGGTTGATAGCTCCGGTCTTGAAAACCGGTATGGTTCGAAACAAAGAACTATCGAGGGTTCGAATCCCTCTCTCTCCTTTTTTTCTTTTGATCGATGAATTTTTTTTCTTTCTTTATTGGCTTTTCTTCTTAAGTTCAAATTTTGAAAATCGTAATAGAATATTAATATTACGAAAAAAAGTAATTATTACGAAAAAAAAGGGGGGGGGAATGGCTCGGCTATCCCACCCAGCCGAGCCAGAAA